TATCTTTCAAAAGCGGAAACTTAGGAAAGTGCTTTAGAAACATATGTATAAAAAGGATGGATTTCCTTTAGCTCCTTCATGCCTACTATAACTAGTTATTTCGGTTTTCTAATAGCGGCTTTAACTATAACCTCTGCTCTATTTCTTGGTCTGAGTAAGATAGGACTCATTTGAAATTAATTAAATGAATAAGTCCTAAAAAAAACCTTTTGTGGTATTCCATATATTCTCTAGTATTAATTCCCAATTATTAATTATTGGGAATTGATATTTCTGGGCAATACGGATTAATATTTCGGGATAGATATTACCTTCCCCTTTTCTTCTTTCAAATAAATGAAATTGAAATGATAGAAGTTTTTCTATTTGGAATTGTCTTAGGTCTAATTCCTATTACTTTGGCGGGATTATTCGTAACTGCATATTTACAATACAGGCGTGGTGATCAGTTGGACTTTTGATTAATTCACATCTTTTTTTAACTAACCTCCCTCCTCTTTTCTTTAATTTAATTCGGGGAGGTCAAGGTCAAAAGTCAAATTCAGATTTCTTTATTTCGGTTCAGTGTAATTTTCGATCTAACAACACAAGAGCAGAATCACGCTCTGTAGGATTTGAACCTACGACATTGGGTTTTGGAGACCCACGTTCTACCGAACTGAACTAAGAGCGCTTTCTTATCACAACGGAAAAGACTGTAAAGAACTGTAAAGGGGGGGTTGCTCTTTGTTTTTATATATATATCAAAGTACTTTAACCCAAACAAACACTTCTTGCATATGTATACTATCATACAATTAAAGATTATGTATATTCGAATTGAATCACCCGAAAATGGATCCCCGGTTACTGCTCATAGGAGCAGTAATAGGTAGGGATGACAGGATTTGAACCCGTGACATTTTGTACCCAAAACAAACGCGCTACCAAGCTGCGCTACATCCCTTTCAACTGGTCTACAGTATCATTGTAGAAAATCCCCATTTTGTTTTCCACATCTTTATTTTATTTCCTTCATTTCTATGCAAAATGGATTTTATGATTTCGTTTTTTGGTCTCATATCATATAACATATAATAATAAATAAATATTTTTCTTGGTAATTACTCGGCGGAAATGGACCCCTTTCCCGCTTAAAAAAAATCTTATCTACCGAAACATTGCACATGTCAATTTGAATTTAGTGATTCCACACACAAATACAAGTGGTCTTTAGCTACGTATACATCTCTTACCATACCATAATGTAGTCCAATATGGAATACAAAAATAAAGAAGGAGGATTCTCAATGCGAGATCTAAAAACATATCTTTCCACGGCACCGGTATTAAGTACTCTCTGGTTCGGGGCTTTAGCGGGTTTATTGATAGAAATAAATCGTTTCTTCCCGGATGCGTTGACATTTCCTTTTTTTTCATTCTAGTTATTGATATGGAAAGGGGTGAAGAAGATTAGAGATAGAATCAAATATTTGTGACTAATCTCCCTGTCACCCCCTTCTTTTTTCTTTTATTCAATTAGATAGAGGGAGGAAAAAGGGAGAAAAAGCGTATTCGACCTCAGCGAAATTCAGGTTCAGGCTCCAATTAAATTAAGAATCAAATTAATAATAGGGTCGAATTAAAAGAAAAAAAAAATATCGAAATACGAATGCGGTTAGAATAGGAGTATGATACAATACAAGATACTTAAATGAAATACCGTATTGGGATTAAAAATATATTTCGAAATTGTTGTATTACTTATTATTTACTATATTAATTGATTAATTGCAACAAACCCGTTATTTCATAATTTGATTTTGAGTTGTTCGCAACTTCTATGTTTTTCGTTCCTTTTCCTTTCTTCTTATTTGCTTTGCTTCGGGGCGGAAAATGGAAAAACTGGTTGAATCAAAAACCCCAAGGAGGTTCATGGCCAAGGGTAAAGATGCTCGAGTACGGGTTATTTTGGAATGTACTAGTTGTGTTCGAAACGATGTTAATAAGGAACCAACAGGTATTTCCAGATATATTACTCAAAAGAATCGACACAATACACCGAGTCGATTGGAATTGAGAAAATTCTGTCCCTATTGTTTCAAACATACAATTCACGGGGAGATAAAGAAATAGATATAGATCGGACCCAGTGCTTGGGTGTCGCCCTTCACTTTCAAAAAACATGAAAAAAAATTCGATATATATATCGAATTTTTTCATATATTTAAATACAAACAACTAAAAAATATAGACAAACCTATTTCTATAATTTTTTTTTGTTTTTGATTTGATCGAAATAAGTATTTTAGGGATAAGGAATAAACAACTTATGGATAAATCTAAGCGACTCTTTCTTAAATCCAAGCGGTCTTTTCGTAGGCGTTTGCCCCCGATCCAATCGGGGGATCGAATTGATTATAGAAACATGAGTTTAATTAGTCGATTTATTAGTGAACAAGGAAAAATATTATCTAGGCGGGTGAATAGATTAACCTTAAAAGAACAACGATTAATTACTATTGCTATAAAACAAGCTCGTATTTTATCTTCATTACCTTTTCTTAATAATGAAAAACAATTTGAAAGGGGGGAGTCAACCACTAGAAATACTGGTTTTAGGAATAGAAAGAAAAAGGCTTACCTTTCGATTGAATCAAAATTCTAATCCGAATTCAAACACGGGTGGCTATTTTGTTCAAAAAATACGAGAATCCATTGTATCGTAAGAAAAAAAAGAATCGGGGAAGAAGAATAAATTTTTTTATTGAGCGTGTTCGCTCATTTTGACGACTTTATCATACATATTATCCGATTTGATCATACCAATTTCTACTCTACCTTCCCACAATTCATTCTCTAGAGAATTCCATTTAAAACTGTTTGGCGGATTCCTCCCAATCCCTCCTTTTTATGATCGTATTGGAAATCATATAAAGACAATTCCTATTTGATATAGCGATTTGTGCAAGTATTTTACGATTAAGAAGCAACTGTCCCTTATACAGATTGTGTATCAATCTACTATAAATAGAAGATACCCCGGAACCGCGAATTACTGCATTTATTCGAGTGATCCACAAACGACGAAAATCCCTTTTTTTCCTATCTCTATTACGATGTGCCGAAACCAAAGCTCTTATTTTTTGTTGAATAATTGTTCGAGTAAGTCTTGAATGAGCCCCTCGAAAACTTGATGCAAATAAACGCATTTTTTTTCTACGTCTTCGAGCTATATATCCTCGTCTAATTCTGGTCATTAAGTAAATGAAACTTTGATGAATAACTAATGGATTTCCCCTCTTTCAGTTATTCTTTTCCCCTTTCCTAATCTATTAATAACAAAACGGATTTTTCCAATTTATAAAATCCAAATTCCAATGGCTTTTGCTACTATAACCTTCCCGACCACACCTTTTTCCTTTTTTCTAGACGTTAGAAAAAAATCGAAATAGATAACGAAATAGTGGGTTCCATCGTCTATATGGTTACTTCTTAAACGGTGAGGTCTTCTCTATACACCGGAGTCCTTCTTTCATTTAATCAATGCTAGTGGTAACTTGTACAGTTACCGCCTTATTGGCTCTACCCATGAATTTTCCAGTAATAAGTATTTCATAACAAGATATACCTTTATACGGTAACGGTATTTAATTATGAAGATTGGTTGGGTAGCTGACCCTGTTAGTCCGTTTTTCTAAGAGCGGAAACACGACTTTTCTGCTTTAAAAATAGGATTTATCCCGCTTAATGCATAACTGTTTGTTAGCAATGGGGAATTCTTTCTCATCTTAAATTGCAAATTGAGGTGCTTGAATTTGCACCAATTGAAACCATAAATTTCATACATAATAGAAAGATATGATAGATCTATCTTTTTTAGATAGTGGGTGGCAGAACTCCATTCTATCCAATTCACCGGTACCGGTCATTGCTACCGGAAATTTGGTTTTCTTTCTTTTGCTTTGTCTCAGCCCAGATTGAAACGAGTCGCACATACACCCTCGTACATGTTCCTCGGCGCTGAGGGCATCCCCCAAGAGCGGGGGATTTCGTGACGTTTTTAATTGGCTGTCTTGGGTTTCTAATAAGTTGTTTAATAGTTGGCATACTGAATTATCCATTATGAGCTGGTTTAGATTGATCCTAACCGGATGATTATGGATTTCTTATTTCTTCTATTTAATATATTAATAGAATATTAAAATATTAATAGAATATTAAACCCCTAAGAAGATAAAATTTGAAATCGTGCATTTGCGCGACATCACTGCTTTTTTTTTTTTTTATGCACCGCTACATAATCAACCATTCCATGAGCTTGGGCTTCTGTTGCTGACATAAAAGTATCCCTTTCGAGGTCTTCGGATACAACCCAGAAGGGCTTGCCTGTTTTTCGTACATAAATCGTTGTAAGGACCTCGCGCAAATGCAGTAGTTCTTCCGCTTCCAGGATAAGTTCAGATACCTGTCCCACAAGCAAACCGATACCAGGTTGATGGATCATTACCCTGATCATATAATATAACACAATTAAAGGTCCCCTGTATTTCGCGACGAGACGGGGACGGGGCAAAAAATAAGAAAAAGATAGAATTGAACAACCGTACGGGCACTCTTTTCGGATTGCATACGGCTCTACAATGGAATTCGTTTTTTTTTACCTTTCATCGAAGAAAGAGAAAATAGGGGGTCTATTATACCCAGATTGATAAATGATCCAATTACCACCCTTCTTTTTTTTTTTTCATTTTCAGAGGAGTTCAAAAATACTATGATGGTCCCGTTGCTTTATATATTTTTTCGTCTGTGATTCAGCAATCCCAAAGTTTCTTTTTTTGAAATATCAAATCAAATAAAAGAATCAAGAAAAAAAGAATCTTCTTTTTTTCTTTTTGTACTCTTTGATAACATAAATAGTGTTAATAACTTGCCGGTGTGAAAAAAGTTTGTAACGCTGAAATCGACTTAACGATAGGGAAGATAAAATCGAAAATACCCTTTCTTTATCTCATACTACTCTTTCGATACATAATCGAATATTTTGAAAAACAATAAAAAATTTTCATATCGAATTCGAAGTGCCATGCTAATATTACTTAATATGAATAATTCATATGGCGAAGGCATAGTCTTCTTTTTTTTCTCTCAAATAAAAAACTCATTGGCGCCAAGCGTGAGGGAATGCTATACGTTTGGTAATTGCTCCTCCGACCAGGAGAATAGACCCCATTGAGGCAGCGAATCCTATGCATATTGTCTCTATATCTGGTCGCACAAATTGCATAGTATCATAAACAGCTAGTCCAGGTAGTACCCATCCGCCGGGGGAGTTTATAAGCAAATACATATCCTTAAGTTCACTTTCCGAACTGAGATATATCATAAGAGCAATAAGCTGATTCGAAACATCGAAAGTAATCACTTGGCTTAAAAAAATTAATCTTTCTCGATAAAGTCGGTTGATTAGGATAAAATTATACCCTTAGGAACCGTACAGGCACCTTTTGATGCATACGGTTCAACAACAAAACTTTCGAAAAAAAAAAATCAATGTGTCGATTTCAGCTCTCTTTCTTTTTTTATAGCTGATTCTTTCTAATGAAAGAGAAGGACCTTCTCTTTCATTAGAAAGAATCATGAGTTTGGCTGGTTTTCCTATAATATTAGAATTCACTAAACGTATCGGACTAACCTTTCATTGATGTATTTTTTCATCGAGATACAATACAAAAATCACGATGTCATTTTCTTGTTCCTGAACGGGCTTCTTCCATTTTTTTAGGTTTATGCTCTACTCCGAGTAAGGATCCGCCCGATTTTGATTTGCACATATAGGACAAATGACCCCAATACCACGTCTTTTTTTGCTATGACTTCCCCCCCTTTCAATTCATTTTTTTATGTCTTCCGGCAAATATTTGGCGGATCCATCATATTTTTTATTCGATTCATTAACTGTTTTAGATCACTGCTAGAATTCGAAATCAAAGCATTTAGTTCTAAAGAGAATAGTTTATGATATCTTATGATATAAGTACTAATAATAGATATATTACCAATTGGGTTTTTAATTGGGTTTTTCTAAACGGAGCCTAGATACCTCATCGGATTGGTCCAGCCAAGTCGACCATAAAATTTTTTAGTTGCTAATATTAATCCGGATACCTCTTCACAAACCGAATCTAATTGCATTTCATTGCACTCATGCTACAAATTTTTGATGATTTAATCCCTTTTTTGCGAAAGGAAGTATATCTCAATCGGGGGAGAGAATGGGGAAGTCCCATATAACCCAATATATCTGACAGGGCACACTATATGTCAATCCAAATTCGACTCCGATTTTTGCGAGTCTTAAAAGGAACTTTTGGAACACCAATAGGCATAAACTGAAAGAAAAAAGAATTACTCTATTTCACTTTGATGTGGAAACGTAATAATGGTTTTCTTTTTTAATAATATTAGCTTTATTCGCTTTATCATCAGATTTTCTACATAGATTGAATAAGTTCATAAAAAAAAGTAAAGAAAAACGAAATGAATAAAGGAAACTTTTTACGAAAGGGTACTTTGAATGATGACTCAATATGGATGCATTCACTGATAGAAAAGGGAATGGACCCTCATTGCGTATTGAGACTTATCGAGTATAGAATAGATCTGCTTCTCTTTTTTCTTATGAACCGAATTGTTCCATTTAATAGAACAAATAGTAATCCTTTTTCCAATCGAATCCATTGAACAAAAAAAAAAAAAAGAAAGGAGGCCCGTAGCATAGTTTTTTCAATGCAATAAAGTTACATAGTGTCTATTTTTTGTTGATAAAGGGGTATTACCATGGGTTTGCCTTGGTATCGTGTTCATACTGTTGTATTGAATGATCCCGGTCGGTTGCTTTCTGTCCATATAATGCATACAGCTCTGGTTGCTGGTTGGGCCGGTTCAATGGCTCTATATGAATTAGCTGTTTTTGATCCCTCCGACCCAGTTCTTGATCCAATGTGGAGACAAGGTATGTTCGTTATACCCTTTATGACTCGTTTAGGAATAACCAATTCATGGGGTGGTTGGAGTATTACAGGAGGGACGATAACGAATCCGGGTATTTGGAGTTACGAAGGCGTAGCCGGGGCGCATATTGTGTTTTCTGGCTTGTGTTTCTTGGCAGCTATTTGGCATTGGGTGTATTGGGATCTAGAAATATTTGGTGATGGGCGTACAGGAAAACCTTCTTTGGATTTGCCTAAGATCTTTGGAATTCATTTATTTCTCTCAGGAGTGGCTTGCTTTAGCTTTGGCGCATTTCATGTAACGGGATTGTATGGTCCTGGAATATGGGTGTCTGACCCATATGGACTAACTGGAAAGGTACAAGCTGTAAATCCCGCGTGGGGTGTGGAAGGTTTTGATCCTTTTGTTCCCGGAGGAATAGCCTCACATCATATTGCAGCAGGGACATTGGGCATATTAGCAGGTTTATTCCATCTTAGTGTCCGCCCGCCCCAACGTCTATATAAAGGATTACGTATGGGCAATATTGAAACCGTTCTTTCCAGCAGTATCGCCGCTGTCTTTTTTGCAGCTTTTGTTGTTGCTGGAACTATGTGGTATGGTTCAGCAACAACTCCCATCGAATTATTTGGTCCCACCCGTTATCAATGGGATCAGGGATACTTTCAGCAAGAAATATATCGAAGAGTTAGCACTGGACTAGCCGAAAATCAAAATTTATCAGAAGCTTGGTCTAAAATTCCTGAAAAATTAGCTTTTTATGATTACATCGGAAATAATCCGGCGAAGGGGGGATTATTCCGAGCGGGTTCAATGGATAACGGAGATGGAATAGCTGTCGGATGGTTAGGGCATCCTATCTTTCGAGATAAAGAAGGGCGTGAACTTTTTGTACGCCGCATGCCTACGTTTTTTGAAACATTTCCAGTTGTTTTGGTAGACGGAGATGGAATTGTTAGAGCCGATGTTCCTTTTAGAAGGGCGGAGTCGAAGTATAGTGTCGAACAAGTAGGTGTAACTGTTGAATTCTATGGTGGCGAATTGAATGGGGTGAGTTATAGCGATCCTGCGACTGTGAAAAAATATGCTAGACGTGCCCAATTGGGTGAAATTTTTGAATTAGATCGTGCTACTTTAAAATCCGATGGTGTTTTTCGTAGCAGTCCAAGAGGTTGGTTTACTTTTGGACATGCTTCCTTTGCTCTGCTCTTCTTTTTCGGACACATTTGGCACGGCGCTAGAACCTTGTTCAGAGATGTTTTTGCTGGTATTGATCCAGATTTGGATGCTCAAGTGGAATTTGGAACATTCCAAAAACTTGGTGATCCAACTACAAGAAGACAAGGAGTCTGACGTAGCACTGCTCTGTTATTTTTCGCTTCTCACTTCTATTTTCTCTTTACACAAGGTACTGGAGAAATCTGGATTTAAATCGCCATCCTTTCGCCCTTTCTTTGTTTTTGTTTTTTTAATCCGGGAGGGTGATCCCCAATAAACAGGTATGGAAGCTATAATTGAAAACCACGATCAAATTTATGGAAGCATTGGTTTATACATTCCTCTTAGTCTCGACTCTCGGGATCATTTTTTTCGCTATCTTTTTTCGCGAACCACCTAAAGTTCCAACTAAAAAAATGAAATGATTTTTCATTATCTCAATTGAAGTAATGAGCCTCCCAAGATTGGGAGGCTCATTACTTCAACTAATCCCCATGTTCCTCGAATGGATCTCTTAGTTGTTGAGAGGGTTGCCCAAAAGCAGTATATAGGGCGTACCCAGTAAAACTTACAAGTAAACCAGATATAGAGATAGCGACTAGGGTTGCTGTTTCCATTATTCCAAAATTTCAAGACCGCAATGGATCTATGATAAGATCGTTTATTTACAGCGGAATGGTACACAAAGTCAACAGATCTCAATTAATAAAAAATCGAATTTATGGCTGCACAAACAGTTGAGGGGAGTTCTAGATCTGGTCCAAGACGAACAGCTGTAGGGGATTTATTGAAACCGTTGAATTCGGAATATGGTAAAGTAGCTCCTGGATGGGGAACTACTCCTTTGATGGGTGTCGCAATGGCTTTGTTTGCGATATTCCTATCGATTCTTTTGGAGATTTATAATTCTTCCGTTTTATTAGATGGAATTTCACTGAATTAGATTCATAAGAACCACAAAATACTAGCTTTTAAATTGAAATCCAAAAAATGATGCATTTTGGTTATTCCTATTTTGGCTAATTTTTTTTGGCAGTTCGACCGCGAAATTTTTGTGTTTCTGTATTTCCGGAATATGAGTGTGTGACTTGTTATAATTGATCCTATTGGGAGTACAGAGAATGGGTCTGTCGTCTTCGTCTTGATAAAGATGGTTTCACCCCGTCGGATATTCATCCTAGTATCTGGAGCATGGAATATATGAAATAGATCATGAAGTCCTTGAACTATGATTCAAACTTAATATTCAGACCTCGTAGTCGGATTCCTAAAAATTTTCCAAAGAAAAGAAACAATTTGAAATTGAAAGAAGAAAAATCTTTAAAATTCCCATTTCGGCTTTGATTTTGCTCAAAGAACAACCCTTCCTTTTCTTCTTTTCTAGTTTTAGTCATTATATCGATTCTACTCGTTGAATAAATGATGATCCAATGGTTCTTGCTCAGGGAATCTTTGGACTTTGTATTGAATCATCGTGGTTCTAGTATGAATCTGAGGTTTCAATTCATTCATAGGGTCTTAACAAGAAAATTCCTATCAATAATAAAGAAAACAAAAGGAAAGCTACATTTCATACAAATAAAAATAACAAATGAAAGAAAAAGAAATAGGTAAATAGAAGATTCAAGAGGCCTGGAACGATCAACATAAAGACAAGTGCGCCTACTTGATTTTTTTTTGTTCGAATTCAAATTCGAACAAAAAAATATAACAAAAAAAGAGCTTTCTTATTTCTTATTTTTACCCTTTCGTATCTTTACCAAAGATGGAATCTTGGGATTCCTTTTTT